CGAAAATAATTATGCATCATTCTCATACCGGTGGCAGCTTCAAATAGATCATATACTAATTCTCTTTCTCTGAAAATGTAGAAAAAGGGAGTCTGTGCACCAATATCCGCCATAAAAGGGCCAAGCCATAAGAGATGAGAAGCTATACGACTCAACTCTAACATAATTATTCTGATATAACTTGCTCTTTTAGGTACTTGAATATTCCCCAACTGTTCGGGTCCATTTATGGTTATTGCTTCTGTGAACATAGTCGCTAAATAATCCCACCGTGTTACATAAGGCAGATATTGTATAACAGTTCGGTTTTCCGCAATTTTTTCCATCCCTCGGTGTAAATAACCCAATATTGGCTCACAATCAATAACATCTTCACCGTCTAGAGTAAGGATGAGCCGAAGAACACCATGCATTGATGGGTGGTGAGGTCCCATATTGACTATCATGAGGTCTTTTCTTGTCGTTGTTACATTCATAGGTTATTCCTCAATTCTTTCTTTCATGAATTGCTTAAAACAAAAAAAATTTCATCAAAATTCAAGATCTAAGAAATGAAATAATTCAAGTTCTTGTTCAAATTAACGAGTTGTTAATTCTCGGATATCTAGCTGACTAATTAATTCTGTATAACGGACTTTGTCTTTCTTTGACAAATAAGACAGCAGGCGTTGTCGTTTTCCCAGGATTTTACGTAGACCCCTCTGGGATAAAAAGTCTTTTCTGTGGAATTCCAAATGGGAAGTAAGTCTTCGTATCTTATTGGTGAAGCTAACTACTTGAAATTCAACAGACCCCCTGTTTTCTTCTTGTGAAATAACGGAAATGAATGCCTTTTTTACCATAAAAAAATATTCTATCGTCCTTTTTTCTTTTTGAACTAAATGAATTTTACCAATCAGTAAGAATAATGCTAGTCATTTTTTTTTTTTTTTTTATATATATATAAGAATCTAATTTCTTTAGGAACTCCGAATTTTCTCAACTTATGAAATCATTTTATCAAATAAAGTTCATCAATCCAATTTACGAGTTGGTTGAAATAGTAATCTGAAAGCATGGTATATTTTGACACTCAAAACACAGAAAATAAAAAGAAACAAAAGAAAAGAAAAAATACGATTCTGTTCATTTATTTATAGATCTAATCGATAGTGGTCTGTGCATTGGATTTCCATTCCGATACCGGAATGGAAATCCAATGCATCTCGTTGTTTCAGATATCAAATAGGGTATAGAATGGATATAAAAAAGGGTATCCTTAACGAATTTTCAATCGCGGATACATACGTATCCTTAGCATACTGAAACGGCTCCCATTCTGCGCATTAAACCAATATCGATTCATACAAGCTAAATCTTCTAATCGATAATTAGGCCAAAGAAATGATTTTATTAGTTTCTTTTTCTTTTTTTCGCTGTTATCCACAACTTCACCACAGTTTTTTACGTATTTCCAAAATACTGGATTTTTATAGATACGATTTTTTCTTTTTCCCCTTCTCGAATAGAAAGAAATTAGAATTCGCAATTCTCTACGCCGTTTGGTGGATAAAATAGTTTCGGGAACAAACAAATCAGAATCACTTTTGTGCATAGTTTCCGCATTGGTCTTAGGCATAAAAAAATTTCTTCGGGCTCTGTATTTTTCAGTAAGTTCGAAACTATCATTATGATCGTAGGGATCAAGCTGCTCAACCAAGGAAATCTTTATCAGTTGATAGATCAAAAATGATGCGTCCTGATTTTGTCTAGATATACGAAGTGGTTCGATACTGAATATTCCGTGGGTAAGCATAATGGTCGCAAGACTATTGTTTCTTGTCGAAAACTCCATTTTCAGTCTTTCCCTTTTGATAGAGCTTAGCAAATTTCTTTTCATCCTTTTCTCATCTGTAATTTTCTGGATTCTACTCAATTCGTAGGCATTCAATTTGAGTTCGTCCAATCGGTCCTCCTCATCGTCCTCAGCATCATCCTCCGGCAATATCACTTGAAAATTACGGATATCCCCGCTTTTTGGGTATTCCGCGATGGGCCGTTGCCATTTGTCTGATCCAAAGGCTGTGTAAGGAATTTTGTTTTCTTGTACTTGTACTTTTCTTTTTCTTTTTTTTCTCGCTTTTTTGTCTTCTTCTTCCATTCTCGCTATATTCTTCGCTCTTTGTTTTTTTAGTTTCTCTATATTCTTCGCTACATTCTTCGCTACTTTGTTTTTTAGTTTCTCTATATTCTTCGCTACTTTTTTTTTTAGTTTCTCGTTTTTTCTCTCTTTTTTTCTCTTTTCTTTCTCTATTTTTTCTTCTTCAGTCTCTATTTTTTTTTTTGCATTCTCTATTTTTTTTTTTGCATTCTCTATTTTCTCTTTTTTTTTCTTTTGTTTCTCTATTTTTCTCTTTTGTTTCTCTATTTCTTTTTGTTTTTTTTTCTCTATTAGTTGCGCTATTCGTTTATTTTTTCTCTCTTTTTGCTCTCTTTTTTGTTTTAAACTCGCTACAAGTGCATCCCAAATTCTCGCTTTCGCTTGCGCGTGCAATTCTTGGTTTGTATCCTTTGGACTGTTTTTTTTTTCAAGAAAAAAATCGATAAGATTTTGAATAGCATTTTCATTTTGAATAACATTTTGCCTTCCATCTTCAATAGGATCTTGAATAAGATTTGGATTTTCTTCTTGATTTTCAAAAATTAAATTTTCAAAAAGTAAATTTTTTGATAGGATCCACGGTTTTACTTGATACCTAAGATCCAGTTTGAGCAACTCCGAGAAGAAGAACCAACCTTTCAGATCCGAGATGCACCTATTTGGTAGTTCTGTATTCATTCCCCGCCAATCAAAAAGTGGGTTTTGTTTTTTAGTTCTTTGAGAATTTTGAAAAGTCCAAAAAACCCCAGGCTTAATACTGGTATTACCATTTGCCGCGGTCCAGTACTTAACAGCATTACCACTATTTGTCGCGGTCCACATCTTAACAAACCGGTCTTTGTCTTTATCGTTTCCACCAATTAAACTACCAGGGAAAAGTCTCCAAGGAACATATTTGCGGTCTGGAAACGTATACAGATCCAGAAGATCATTTTGTACTAAAAACTGATTGCTAAGAGCAATACCTTCTGGACTATCAACTAAATTCACTTTCCGTCTATTGTAATTGTAAGAATTTTTTTGTTTATTATTTATACATACATACTTATCTTCGGAATTAATAGATTGATAGGAAAAAAGGTCATAGCTATAGGATTTTATAGAGTTCTTAATATCCCCGGCCCTTTGACCTAGGTAAGTCTCGACTACATTTTCTTCATCGTCTAATGAATTTGCTTCAAAGAATTGTTTTCGTTTTTCATTAGAATACCTTTTATTTAAGTCTGTATTTTCGTCCATACGTTCTTGATTGACTTTAGTTCGCCATTTTTGGGGGCTTAAGCTATTCCATATAATGGGAGATACGCTATATTGATGCTGAGCCTTTAACCAGTTTTTCCATTGATTTTTGCCGGAATTCAAACTATTTTTATGTTTTAATTTCGAATGAAAGAGTTCTTGTGCTTCAAAATAATCCTTTAGTTCTTTCTTAAGAAAACGGGATGTTCCGTCATATTGAAGAACATATCTTAACTTATCTAAGTGAATAAGTTGGGTTTGTTGGGTTTGGTATAATTTGTAAAATACATATGCTTGGGACATAGAGGCTAAGTCCGAAGTATCTGTTGCCTTCTTTCTCTTATACTTATAGCCATTCCAAGTATCCCCAAGCTTAATATCATTCTCAGAAATCCTAATATCTTTATCATAAAGCGACTCTTTAAAAATCGAAATAAAGGGATTTTTTTTTTTCTTTTTTTTCTTTGTTTTATACACTGTTTCTTTATTTGTTTCAGTCTTGCCAATGCCAATGGATTTTTCAATCATTTTTTTTGAAAATTCAAAAAAACGTTGTGGATGGATCTTGCGAATAGAAATGGCACGTTCAAGGGGATTGAGGTATATCCTTTTAATATTGCGGGATATCCTTTTAATGAAAAATAGTAGAACATAATAGGATTTTCGGATTCTTAGAAAATAAAATTTGTGTCGGCGAGACTTTATTCTTTCTAATTTCTTTAAAATATTTTTTTTTGCTTGTACGAGTTTATCAGGAGAATCGGGTTTAGGAGTGAAAACTATTTTCTTTCTTTCTTTTGTAACTTTATCTATCTCATCCCAGACTGCTCTTAGTTCATTATCCAGATCCGACGGTTCTTTTTCTGGATCCGCCACTTTTTCTTCTGGTAATGAATCATCTTTCAAAGCTCTAACTGGACCTTGCAACAACGATTCGCTAATCCTAGGATTCCTACTCATTCTAAAATCTTGTTCGTTTTTAAGATTATCTATGTCTTTTTGAGAACGAGTGAACTCCGGGGTTTCTCTTCCTCCAGATAATTCAATTGGGTGTCTTTTTAAACGAGCTCTTTTTAGAAATAGAAAGCTTTTGATGAACCATTTTTTTGTTTTTTTTAAGACGTTTCGAAAACGTTTGCTTAGAATTATAGAATGTTTCTTTTCAAATTGGCGAATTTTCTTTTTGAGTTCGTTTCTAATGGGATTAAAAAAGACTCCCCAATCCGGGGTTATTAGATCACCGAAAGGACGGTCGGTTAAGATCCCAAAACTTGTTAAAAAACGAACCCCTCGGTCCCCTTCGAATTGCGCTTTGCCTTTCTTCGGACCTTTTTCTTTCTTCGGATCTTTTTGAAAAAAGAATCGTCTGTACCAAGGTTCTTTCTTCGGACCTTTTTCTTTCTTCGGACCTTTTTCTTTCTTCGGATCTTTTTGAATGGATCGCGTCTTAGATCTGTACCAAGGTTTAAGGTAAAAAGGGTTGGTGACCAGTATCTGAATACCGTCATCGGCCCAGTCTGGTGGGAATTGGTCGAAGGCGATTTTTTCTGAGACTTTCATACCATTATAGGTGCATATAGCATACCTTTCTCTCTTCAAACGGGCGAAGTCTATTTTCCACTCGGTAGCTTGCAATAATAACATACGGGCTATATTTTTCCCTATTATGAATGCAGGGAATACAACCTTTTTTCTAAGAAAAATATGCAGTAATAATATGAAAGTTCTTATGACTTGACCATAGTCAATGTTCTCCCACATTTCCGTTACATTCTCAATTCGTATATCATCCTCGACGTCTTCGTAGGATTGCCCGTCTTCGGCCCCCGCCTGTTTCAGCATTTCCCTCGTCTCAGCCACAATCGACTTCGTATCCGGAATCATCACTTTAAATTCATCTTTCTCGTTATCGTCATCGTCATCCACTATTTTTTCCCCTTTTATCCGGGTTTCATAAAAGAATTTCACCTGCACGGCTAAGTTAACCAAACCATCCAAAAAAGTGCGGGGGCCCAAAGCGAAAAGCGGGGAGCGTGCATTTACTTGAGTTGTGCGACAAACGTATGCTTTACGTCTGTCCTGACGCGCGGATCCCTTGATTAGGCCTCGACGAAAATCGGACATATGGCCTAAAAAACGTATCGCATATGTTTTTCGATGCCGCACAAAATTACCCTGCTCATCTATCAACGGCTTCCGTTTTTTCGAATCCTTCTCAGTAAACACCGCTACACGTTTGAATGGGAGTATTCGAATCTCATGATCCGAGAACTGAGTCTCTCCCTCGGCTCCCTCCAGTTGTTCCAACTCGTCGATTAATTGGTATGACCATCGAGGAACTTTTTTATTGATTTCTTCTTCTAGTTCAATAACTGCTTTTTTATTTCTTTGGGGCTCCGTTACAAAAGCATGAAAAAGAATGTCATCAAAAGATGGCGGGCTATAGCTATAGCCTGTGGCGAATGAATACTTTTCGATTGTGGCTGCGTCGAATCTGATTCCGTGTGGGTTGATTTCGGTTTTTGGGGTTGCGCCGAATTTGACTCCTCGTGGGTAGCTTTCGTTTTGTTTTCTTTTGATTTCGTTTACTTTTCTTTTGATTTCGTTTTGTTTGCTTTTGACTTTTTTTTGTTTGCTTTTGGAAATTTTTTTCTTTTTTTTTGGTACTGCAGGGCCATTAATTCTATTTACTAACGTTTTCACGAAGGGATAATCTCTCTCGTTAACAAAAAGTAGGTGAAGCTTATTTACCGGGTTTTTCATCCTGCTTAGTAGGGCTATGGCATTTTTTTGTTCCCGCAAGTCATCATCATTCTTATTTCGGAGCGTTGCCATTGTAATATTATTCTTTAAGAAAACAACCTTTATCAAATCGCTTGTCTTCCTTCCGCCATCGTCGACTTCAGGGTCGCTCTTTCCACGAAGCGCTCCGGTCAAAAAAGGATCGGCTATTTCAGGCAAGTATTCTTTTTTAGTTTTATAATTACACAACCTTTTCCTTGTTTCGAGGACATTTTGCAGGCTAGATCTTTTCCTTCTTGCGAGGACATTTAGCAGGCTAGATCTTTTCCTTCTTGCGAGGACATTTAGCAGACTTTTTTTTTTATCTAAAGTTTTAATTCGATTTTGAAATTCTGTACTCAGGCTGTTCTTTTTTTTTTTATTGCGAGAAATCCACTGTCTATAACTCCCAGGAGCAGACCACCTAAGAGCCCGCCATTTAGCTTTAGCATAGATTCGTGGGAACCTCGAAGCCATTTTTCTTTGTATCATTTCCCAGAAAGTTGCCAAACTGGGTGGATATGTAAAACATATTCTTTGTTTTCCATCGCTTCGGCATGCATAAAAAAAATATTGTGACATCTCATTTTTGACAGCCTTTTCAACGCCAGCACACGTTTTTATATATCGTAATGGACGGAGTGGTTTTTGCGGGTCAAAAAGAGAAGTGATAATAGGGATTTCAAACGAGAATAAATCGTTCTTTTCTTTCAATATTGATATTTTTTTTTTCAATATTGATATTTTTTCTTTCAATATTAATAACTTCGGATTCTCTTCCCTTTCTTCCGAATGAAAAATAGGCGAAGGAGAAATAAGTTCTTCGGGGAATCCCTCTTGTTTCTCTTGCACCCCCTCTTCCACATATCCTTCTTGCGCAGCAAGCATTCCCTTATATGCTTCCTGCATAGCTCGCGCAGCTTCGATTTCCATCTCTCTTCGCTGAGCTTCGATTAGCCAAAATGTGTATTGCACAACTTGCTCAGCTCGGATTCGCCTCGCTTTTTGCTCAGCTTGTATTTGCTTCTCGTCTTTCTGAGCTTGTATTTGATTCGCGTCTTTCGCAACTTGCTTTGCCAGATAGCTTTCTACCACACCTTGCTTGAATTCTTGCAGAGCTTGCCTTTGTGCTGCCCTTTGCGCTCTCCTTTGCGCTTCGAATTTTTTCGTTAGTCTTTCTTCAAGTTTCTTCTCTTCTCTGGCAGCTTGGGTTTCGTTCGATAGTTTTCTTTGAAGTTGTAATTTTTTGTCGGCCGGGTCTGCATACAAAAGGGGTGTTTGATCTAAATATAAAAGAAAGATAGCAAATAAGATAATACTAAAGAGGTGCTCCATATCCTGTCTGAATTTTGCTCCCACGTACACATTCTCAAATCCACGAAGTATCAACCTAGCATAAAAGCGAATGTTAATTTTTAGGCCGCTTATTAGCGAAGAACCCCTTATCCACCACCGTGCATCGTCTAATAACTTAGAATTCTTTATCCTAACTAATGCCGATTCAACCTGTTTCATGGCTAAAATCTCACGAATTAAACCAGCAACAAAAGAATTTCGCCATTTTTCGATAATGTACTTAGTCGCTGGAATAAGTACATTACATGTAATGTACTTCATTGTCTTCGATCTAATAACCTGAAGTAGCCAAACAAATACCAATCCAGCCCATTTCAGGACTAAAATATGACCAATTAACCAACCAACAAAGCTACTTAGGACAAATAACATCTTATTGTTGCATCGAAAGATATAAATGTAGCTTAATCGGGTTAACATTGGCCTTCCCAACAAGCTAAGGCTGAATAATTGAAAAAGCAAATTATTCAGGAATACCAATTGAAACCTACGATTCCGCATTGACTTAGTGAGCAATGGGAAAGCAAAACGCTGGCTCGGCCATTGACCGCTATTGCTGAATAAGTAATGAAAGAAAAAATACGGTGCAAGTAGTAAAAGGATTGTATGAGGTCTACCTAACGCTAGATGCAGAGGCCCATAAAGGATTGATATGAATATCAAAAGTTGTCCTGTAAAAAAACCTGCAGTTTCTGATGCCTTCTTTTCGATTGCGTCTGGATCGTCGTTCAAAAACCGTGGTCGGAGAAGGAACAGGTAAGAGGACCCGATGGAAAATGCGCTAATAAATCCATAATAGAGTCCGACCATAACCACGGAATTGTTTATCTTCATGCATACGTATACGAGATTAACCATCACAAACCTCCTTGTTTGTTGTATTTTGTTATTTTTTTATCTTTTTTATAAGATAATTACTTTAGAAAGTGGAGTAGAATTACTTTTGATAAGATAATAGAATAGTTCTTTTTGAAGCTGAAGCTATTCTTTATCTTTATTTTATCTTTATATAGAATATGCAATTTGTATTTACTCTATGTAATTTGTATCTTTATATGTAATTTGTATCTTTATATGTAATTTGTATCTTTATATGTAATTTGTATTTTTATATGGAATATGTAATTTGTATCTACTCTATGTAATTTGTATCTTTATTTTATAATGTAATTTGTATTTACTCTATGTAATTTGTATCTTTATATGGAATATGTAATTTTTGAAGTGATTCTTTCTTGGTCTTTTCCTAGCATTTTACTGTTAAGCATGGTTATGCTTCTTTCCGTCTATCTCTCTATTCAACAAATAAATAGAAGTTTTATCTATCAATATGTATGGTCTTGGACCATTAATAATGATTTTTCTTTAGAGTTCGGTCACTTAATCGATCCACTTGCTTCTATTATGTTAATATTAATTACTACTGTTGGAATTTTGGTTCTTTTTTATAGTGATAATTATATGTCTCATGATCAAGGATATTTAAGATTTTTTGCTTATCTGAGTTTTTTCAATACCTCAATGTTAGGATTAGTTACTAGTTCTAATTTGATACAAATTTATATTTTTTGGGAATTAGTTGGAATGTGTTCTTACCTATTAATAGGTTTTTGGTTCACGCGACCTATTGCAGCAACTGCTTGTCAAAAAGCTTTTGTAACTAATCGTGTAGGGGATTTTGGTTTATTATTAGGAATTTTAGGTCTTTATTGGATAACGGGTAGTTTTGAATTTAGGGATTTGTTCGAAATAGTGAATAACTTAATTGATAATAATAATCAAGTTCATTTTTTATTTGTTACTTTGTGTTCCTTTCTCTTATTTGCTGGTGCAGTTGCTAAATCCGCGCAATTCCCCCTTCATGTATGGTTACCTGATGCCATGGAAGGGCCCACTCCTATTTCCGCTCTTATCCATGCCGCTACTATGGTAGCCGCGGGCATTTTTCTTGTAGCTCGGCTTCTTCCTCTTTTTGTAATCACACCTTACATAATGAATTTGATATCTTTGATAGGTATAATAACAGTACTATTAGGAGCTACTTTAGCCCTTGCTCAAAAAGATATTAAAAGAAGTTTAGCTTATTCTACAATGTCTCAACTGGGTTATATGATGCTAGCTCTAGGTATGGGTTCTTATCGAGCTGCTTTATTTCATTTGATTACTCATGCTTATTCAAAAGCATTGTTGTTTTTAGGCTCCGGATCCATTATTCATTCAATGGAATCCATTGTTGGCTATTCTCCAGATAAAAGCCAGAATATGGTTCTTATGGGCGGTTTAAAAAAGCATGTACCAATCACAAAAACGGCTTTTTTGGTGGGTACGCTTTCTCTTTGTGGTATTCCACCTCTTGCTTGTTTTTGGTCCAAAGATGAAATTCTTAATGATAGTTGGTTGTATTCGCCAATTTTCGCAATAATAGCTTGTTCCACAGCAGGATTCACTGCATTTTATATGTTTCGTGTTTATTTACTTACTTTT